TATTCTTTTTTTTTCAATAAAAAGAAAATTTCGTTTAATAATTTATACTTTAATTTACCTATTTGGATATTTATAAACAGAATCAAAAACCTATTCTATTTACAAATTTATTTTCCAAAATTTTGAATTTTCAATAATAATAATGAGACTTAATTAGAATTAAGCTAGAATTTGAGACCAAGTTTTATGTCAATTTTAAAAAACCTAAACTTCCTTTTTGCGCAACACTCCTTAAAAAAAAGTTTCCATTAAACTAAAAAGAATAAGGGGAAGGAAGAAAGCGAATCGATGTGTTAATTCCCCATCCTCAAATTAGTCCTTCCCAAGGGTTGTTGTCTCAATGAATAATTGTAGGAGTGAAATATTGATAGAATTAAAAAAAACTACGAAAAAAAAATTCATAATTTTCTGATTTCTAGGATTAAACAAAAGGATTCGCAAATAAAAGCGCTAATGCTACAACCAGGCCATAAATTGTTAAAGCTTCCATAAAAGCCAAACTAAGCAATAAAGTACCTCGTATTTTTCCTTCTGCCTCAGGTTGTCTAGCGATACCTTCGACAGCTTGACCCGCAGCTGTACCTTGACCAACCCCAGGTCCAATAGAAGCAAGCCCAACAGCCAACCCAGCAGCAATAACCGAAGCAGCAGAAACCAGTGGATTCATGATAAGTTCCTCACACCAAAATAAAGAAATAGTTAATGATACAATCATCCAATGACTTAGGACTTAATTATAATTAAGTCATCGCTAAGATTCATCCAGCCAAAATAACCAAAAACTTGAATTGAAATAATATCATTCTATTTTGAAATAATATAATTCTATTATTGAATCATAAGAATTACTTTGATATTAGTTCCTATCCACGGGATTTTGAAAAATGCATAATATATATATATACGACTTTTTTATGCCGTTTCTTTTTTGTGAACCGTTCTTTTCTTTTAATTCTTCGTTCTTTTTTTGATCGTTTTTTTCAGCCAATTCACAGATAAAAAGGAAGAACTTATAATCGAATCGTTATCGAAATAGAAATTCACAAAAGTAGTGGGGCAGATTATATAGATCTTTAACTCATATATACCTAGTCAATATCAAATATCACATATACAAGTGTTTCTTACATAACGTAAACCAACTATTCTATAATTGGGCTAACCTAAAAACGAATATTTGAAAAAAAAATAGTTAATGATGACCCTCCATAGATTCACCTATATAAGCCGCAGCTAAAGTGGCAAAAATGAGAGCTTGAATCCCACTTGTAAATAATCCAAGGAACATGACAGGTATAGGAACCACTAAAGGTACTAAAGAAACAAGAACAACAACTACTAATTCATCGGCTAATATATTTCCGAAAAGTCGAAAACTAAGTGATAGGGGTTTTGTAAAATCTTCTAAGATGTTAATGGGTAAAAGAATTGGAGTTGGTTGAATGTATTTACTGAAATACCCTAATCCTTTTTTGCTAAGACCCGCATAAAAATATGCTACTGATGTGAGTAAAGCTAAAGCAACCGTCGTATTTATATCATTCGTTGGTGCTGCTAACTCCCCTTGAGGTAACTGGATAATTTTCCACGGTAAAAGGGCTCCTGACCAGTTAGAAACAAAAATAAATAAAAACAGGGTTCCAATAAAGGGAACCCATGGACCGTATTCTTCTCCAATCTGGGTTTGACTCACGTCTCGAATGAATTCAAGGACAAATTCAAAGAAATTTTGGCCGCCAGTTGGAATGGTTTGTGGATTGCGAACCGATAGAGCTGCAGAACCTAATAAGATAGCAATTACAACCCACGAAGTAATAAGGACTTGCGCATGGACTTGGAACCCCCCTATTTGCCAATAGAAATGTTGGCCTACTTCTACACCAGATATCTCATATAACCCTTCTTTTATTAGTGTATTGATGGAACATGATAAAATATTCATATTGCCCTCTGACAGAAATACGAACTTTAAATTATTTTGATTCAAGACCCCCCCTTTTTTTGACTTATTTACTTGAATTTTCTATTTTTGTTTTGGATACCAACTAAACTAATCACACAATATCCCCAGTTTTTTTCTCTTTTTCTTTTGTATGATTCAGGAATAGTAACCGATTTTATAAATCGAAATACAGGGAGCCCCTCCCTCAAAAAAAATTGATTTATTTATCTTATTATTAATCAAGAATTTTGTATATAGCTAGAACGACCCTCACAAATTGCGAATACTAATTTGTTAAGAATGAATCGAATTGAAGCTATAGCGTCATCATTTGCTGGAATAGAAATATCCGCGAGATCGGGATTACAATTTGTATCGATTAAAGAAATGGTTGGAATTCCCAAAGTTATACATTCTCGAAGAGCCGTATATTCTTCTTGCTGATCGATGATGATTACAATATCAGGCAATCCCGTCATATATTTAATCCCGCCTAGATATGTTTCCAAGCGAGATAATTGTCTCTTCAATACAGCTGCATCCCTTTTCGGAAGACGGTTGAATCCCTCTGTCTTTTGTTCAGTTCTCAAGTCCCTAAACTTATGAAGTCTTTTTTCTGTAGTGGACCAATTTGTTAACATGCCGCCGAGCCACTTTTTATTAACATAATGACACCGAGCCCTTATTGCAGCCCGCGACACTAAATCAGCTGCTTTATTTTTTGTCCCAACAATTAAGAATTGTTTTCCCCTACTTGCTGCATCAAAAACTAAATCACAAGCTTCTGATAAAAAACGAGCAGTTCTAGTCAGATTTATAATATGAATACCTTTACGCTTTGCAGAAATATAAGGTGCCATTCTAGGATTCCATTTCCTAGTACCATGTCCAAAATGAACTCCTGCTCTCATCATCTCTTCCAAATCGATGTTCCAATATCTTTTTGTCATTTCTTTTCACACTTAAAAGGGGGGTACCCCAAACTAAAATAAAAAGTTGTTCCAATGGAACCTTCTCTTGTACCTGGAATGGCCATTTATGCACGAGCCGAGCCATTATTTTGTATTCATTATTATCTTTATTAGTGTTAACAAATTACCAAAGCAAATGACTACAGCAAACAATAAAAAATGAAATTCAAAATAGGAATCTGCTATTAGGAATTATGCAATTCTAGAAAAGGCAGATTTTGAATTTTAAATAGAAGAGTCACAAAATTCCCTGTGGTAAAATAAAATATCTCTCATATCTCCCTCTAATAAAGATAAATTCTTTGTTTTTTTTTCCAAAAGAATGTTGGTATGTTGCCGTGAACAATGCACCAATCCTTTGTTGAACCCGGTCCCGGCGGGGATCACCCCCCCTAGAACAACATTTTCTTTCAGGCCTTTCAACCAATCGATACGACCCCGAAGAGCAGCTTTTGCTAAAACTCGAGCAGTTTCTTGAAAACTTGCTTCGGATATAAAACTTTGAGTATTCAAAGATGCTCGAGTTATTCCTAATAAAACGGCTCGATAACAGATTGCTTCTTCTAAAGCACGCCCCGTGCGTTCTGCTCGTAACAATCCAATCAATTCTCCAGGTAAAAAAACATTAGACATTCCCTCTTCTGAAACCAAAACTTTTGATGTTATTTGACGTACAATAATTTCGATATGCCTATTATGAATCTGCACCCCCTGGGATCTATAAACCTTTTGAATCTTATTAACCAAAGAAATACGACTTTGCACTATAGTTAGCTCAGCACCAATCAAGAATCCCCAAGGAATTCCAAGAATTCTTGTTATACACCTGTTCCAACCCTTAATCCGCTTTTCTAAGTTCAGCGATATTGAATCAATCGAGCGCACTTCTAACACCTGTTCGACTTTTGGAAGACCTTGTGTTATATCACCGGATCTCGATTTTTCATATATAAATGTAACTAATGTATCCCCTTCGTAAAGAATTTCTCTATAATGCCCATGAACTTTTGCTCCCGGAGTAGCCAAATAGGGCTTAGCCGATCTTATTACTACAGAATCCCTTTGAACAATTAAAACTTGACCCGATTTTAGGTATGGTTCTTTTTTGGCTATACATAAATTTTCACAAAAAAATTGTCCAAGACTAATTATTGTGGACGTTTCCTCACAATAATTATTATTATAATTTTGATGAAGAAAATACCAATTCAATTTGAATGGATTCAAAACAAGGTTACTGTATGGATCTAGATTAAAAATTCTTCCGTTTTCATCTATTAAATAAAAGTGAATTACTTGAAAAATAGATTTGAAGTTATCAAGTTGCAAATATTTAATTACAGAGATCTGATTATAAGTTAGTAAAGGCAAAAATGAATAAAAATTCGAAATTTGAATGGCTGTTCCTAAGGGGCCCGACGAGTTTTTAATTGTAATTAGAGGATTTTTTTTTATTGATTGGTTTATAACATTGTGATATTTTACATGATTAAATGGACCGATTCTAAAACAATTAGAGGATGATAAAATTAACAAAGATTGGGATTCCTTATTTCTATTTAAGAACATACGAATAGTTCCGTGATTTTGTCTAAGCGATTGGTGAAGAATGCCAGCCTTGGGAGAAATCGAATAAAACGGATTCATGGAATCTGCAGAGATCAATCCCGAATCCGGCGGATTATTCCTTTTTCTTATATACGAAATATGGGATTTCACTAAGCCAATTCTTATGAAATCTCGAATCAAACCCTTTGTATTTACTTCAACAAAGAAAGCGCGGACCTCCTCGAGGGAAGAATTTTTGTTGTCTTGGTCCCAATTCAAGACTAAACAAGTTCGAACCAATTGAATACTTGTGTCAGAGATTCCTCGAGTTGGTTTACCATTTCCATAAAGGATATAGTTGAAAACTCGAAGTTGAATATTATCCTTTTCCCGAAAGAGATCTTTCGGGAAGAGTGTTGCTAAATTTATACTGTCCGCTATCTCATAGGTGGCTACGGGCCGCACCAAAACAAAAAACTTTTTCTTGGTTGGTGTGATCCGTTGGACATAAATCCAATTTTTCAAATTTTTGGATTCTTTAAAGTTTGTTTGTCCCCTTCCTGGCGGTATCAAGATGCCACTATGTCGGGATATCTTATCTGTCTTGTCCGGAAAATGGATATCCCCTGAAAATATTTTGAGTTCAATCCTTTTTTTTTTTCTCTCCACTCGGACCAACCCGCCGACTTGGCTTCTTATATTTAAAGTGATTCGTGTATCGACTCCAATGATACTATAGTTCTGTACCATTATGGCGGAGGATTCGGGTAAAATATGCACTTCCTCAGGAATGAAAAAAAAGCGATCTACTTTCATTTCGTATTTTGTCTTAAATTTTTGGACTCCTCGATACTCAATCATATCCTCTTTTTGTATGATTGAGTCCGCCTTTAGAGTTCCATATTTAAGAATTCCGGAACTCTTTCTTCTGTATCTAGGATCATCAAAAAAAGCAAAAATACTGTTTCTACGGAAAATACCATTTATGGGTATTTCAACCGAGATGCCTGAATGCGGTATGAACTCTTTCTCTTGCTCTTGAATCGATTGGAATGGAATGAGAAATCTATTTCTTCGCCTTTTTGCTAATAAATCCGAGTTCTCATGAAAAATAGCAGAATATATGAAATTATAATGACTAGTACCTACGATTCCATTCAATTCTGAATAATTGGGAATCCCAGATTTTTTTTTATCAGAAAAATCCGAACTGAAAAATTTTTGGCTCACTTGATCATTATTCACTGAGAGGCTAGAAATAGATTTTCTTTCGACGGAAAGAAAGGGTATATTCATTTGATCTTGATCTTTGTGGATCGAAAAAAGAATTAGACTAGATCCACATGAACCTCCTGATAATATCCATAAATGACTTGTTTTTGGTAAGAGGTGGACATTACTATATGTAAATTCGGGTGCATGGGATACATCAGTACTCCAATGCATTTCGCCCTCAGAGTCAGAATAAATATATTTTCTAACCCTCTCTTTAAAATGAAAAGTGTATGTTCCCTCGCGAATCTCAGCAATCACTTGTTCTGATTCCACATATTGATCATTTTGAACTAAAAGAAAACTTTTTGGTGGAATAGTCACGCTATGTATAATATCTTCGCTCTCAATAATTACAGACAAGTCTATATAACATAGAAAGGCAGGATGCCCGTGACGTGTACGTGTAGGATGAACCAAATCCTCATTAAATTTTATTTTTCCATTATAAGGGGCTCGTACATGTTCGGCAGTACCTCCTGTAAATACTCCGCCGGTATGAAAAGTTCTTAATGTTAGTTGAGTCCCCGGTTCGCCAATAGATTGACCCGCAATAATACCTACAGCTTCCCCCAATTCAACTAGGTCACCGTGAGTGGGACTCCGGCCATAACATAATCGACAGATCCAAGATGTACTCCGACAAGTAAAGGGAGTTCGAATAGATATTGATTGTGTTCCAAAGGTTATGAATCGATTGACAAGTCCAATCCCAAGATCTTGATTTCGAAAGGCGACACATCGGGAACCTATATATATATCGTCTGCTAAGACACGACCAATTAATGTTTGGATAAAAATTCTTTCTGACATCATCCGACTTTTATTTCGAGGACTCACAGAAATCCCTCGGATAGTGCCACAATCTGTTCGACGTACAACAATATGTTGAACTACTTCAACAAGTCGACGCGTAAGATATCCAGCATCTGATGTGCGTACCGCAGTATCTACAACTCCTTTACGGGCTCCATAGCAAGAAATAATATATTCTGTTAAAGACAGTCCTTCGCGTAAATTGCTTTGAATAGGTAAATCAATCATTTGTCCTTGGGGATCCGACATTAATCCTCTCATACCTACTAATTGATGTACTTGAGATGCATTTCCTCTAGCTCCCGAAAAAGACATCATATGGACTGGATTGAAAGGGTCCGTCATCCTAAAATTAGGATTCATTTCCTGTCGCAAATATTCACTTGTAGCATACCATATCTCAATAGATTGGCGTAATTTTTCTACCGCATGTACATTCCCATAATGATGGTGTTTTTCCAAAATCAAACTTTGTTGTTCAGCATCTTGGACAAGCCAGCCCTTAGAAGGTATCGTTAAAAGATCATCAATTCCTAATGAAATGGATGTAGCAGTGGCTTGCTGGAAACCCAGAGTCTTTACTTGATCTAGGATGTGTGATGTATATGCCATCCCGAAGTGATCTATTAATCGGCTAATAAGTCGTTTAATAGCAGTTCCATCTATCACTTTATTGTGAAATACCAGATTGGCCCGTTCCGCCATAAGTACCTCCATATTCTGCTGAATGGGATTCGACAATGAGTTTGAGTCAATGATTGCAAAACTTCCTTTTCTCGATCTTGATTTGCGTAGAATTTTAGGTCAGAAACTATGGTCCGAGTTGACTCGGAGAGGTCCGAATTCACACGGGTGCCCTATAATTCTTTTTTCTGAATACCATATTATTAGGTATCATATGAACAGGCTTGAGAAAAACCTTGTATAGCTTCCTCGATTTCTCGATAAAAA